TTTTAAGTGGCCGAGCACTGAGGCCGTAGATTTTTAATCTACTTACGGGCGGAGCCCCTTTTGCGATGATTATATTCGACAAACCATAAAGATATTGGCACTCTTTATATAATTTTTGGGATTTGATGTGGATTAGTGGGTACAGGATTGTCACTGTTAATTCGATTCGAACTTGGTACCGTTGGAGTATTACTAGATAATCACTTTTATAATGTTATTGTTACTGCCCACGCCTTTGTCATGATTTTTTTTATAGTAATACCTTTAATAATTGGGGGGTTTGGGAACTGGATGGTCCCTTTGCTTATTGGGGCACCTGATATGAGATTTCCCCGAATAAATAATATAAGGTTCTGACTTCTTCCTCCCTCCTTTATCCTACTAATTGTCTCAAGTATGGTTGAAGGTGGTGCTGGGACAGGGTGAACAGTATATCCTCCTTTAAGAGGGCCTATTGGCCACAGAGGGGGGTCTGTAGATCTTGTAATTTTTTCTCTTCATTTGGCTGGTATGTCGTCTATTTTAGGGGCAATTAACTTTATTACTACTATCTTTAATATGCGCTCTCCAGGAATAACAATGGAACGTGTAAACCTATTTGTCTGATCTACCTTAGTAACGGTATTTCTTTTATTACTGTCTCTCCCTGTTTTGGCCGGGGCTATTACAATACTTTTAACCGATCGTAACTTTAATACAAGTTTTTTTGATCCCGCCGGCGGGGGGGATCCTATTCTGTATCAACACTTGTTCTGGTTCTTTGGTCACCCGGAAGTGTATATTTTAATTTTACCAGGCTTTGGTATAGTTTCTCATATTTTAAGAAATTTTACTGTAAAACCAGCATTCGGAACCCTTGGAATAATTTATGCAATAGTGTCTATTGGAATCTTAGGATTTATTGTCTGAGCACATCACATGTTTACTGTAGGAATAGATGTGGACACACGGGCTTATTTTACTGCCGCCACAATGGTAATTGCAGTACCGACGGGTATTAAGATTTTTAGCTGACTAATAACTTTATATGGGAGTCGGTGTCACCTGGGAGTTGCTATGTATTGAGTACTAGGGTTTATCTTCCTTTTTACGATGGGGGGTTTAACAGGAATTGTTCTGTCTAACTCTTCCTTAGATATTGTGCTTCATGATACCTACTATGTTGTGGCACATTTTCATTATGTTTTATCTATAGGCGCTGTATTTGCGATTTTTGCTGGGCTGGTTTACTGGTTTCCTGTAATAACAGGGCTGTCTCTTCACGAGCGTTGAGCCAAGGCCCAGTTTTTGGTGATATTTTTTTCTGTTAATCTAACATTCTTTCCTCAGCACTTCTTAGGCCTGGCTGGTATGCCTCGTCGTTATATTGATTATCCGGATTCTTACTATCAGTGGAATCAGCTCTCATCTTTCGGGTCCTTATTCTCAATTATTGCAGTAGTTATGTTTATATTTATTGTCTGGGAGGCGTTTATTTCTCAACGAAGAGTTCTGTTTCCGGACGCGTCAGCAATTTCACGAGAATGAGACATGTCTCTTCCTCCAGACTTTCATAGTAATATGGAAACATCTGTAAGTCCTATTTAGGTTTTGGGGTAAAGTATACTGTACATCTTAGTTACATTGAGAAGGGCCTATAACAAGGTATCCCATTTTTTTAGTTTTTAGAATTAAAACAAAATTTTCATAACAGAGGTTGCCCTTACAAAAAATTCTTGGTAGGCTTACCTTTTGCATAATGGTTAAACTAAATTCATAATAATTATTATTTCCCGAAATAAGAAGATCTAAGTCTTTCAAGTCATTAGCCTGTTCCCATTTTACTGTGGCATTAGTAAAACATGAGTTTGATTTAGGGGTGAAACGCCTACAATTCTTATGATATCTGGATTCCTGAGAAATGTATATAGTACATGAAACAGGAAAGGGGTGTTGAGATCTCATTCTTAAAGAATTGTTCCTCGTTTCCTCTTTATAGTGGGTAAAACCTTAAGTGTATTCTTAAATACAGGACAAATAGGAGCTTATAATCTTGCGCATATCAGGACCAAGACCTGAACTTATCGGTCTTTGAATAATGTTTAAATTAGTAATATCCTTAAATTTTATGAAGGAACTCGGCAAATATTAATCCTCATCTGTTTACCAAAAACATAGCCTCCAGAATTATATTTGAGGTGAGCCCTGCCCAATGATAATTTGAATGGCCGCAGTACCCTGACTGTGCTAAGGTAGCGTAATCAGTTGGCTTTTAAATGGAGTCGTGTATGAATGGGTTTATGGGGAATATCTGTCTCCATGAAAATCGACTTAACTTACTAAAAAGGTGAAAATTCCTTTGACAGAAAAAAGACGAGAAGACCCTAGGAGTTTTTAATATGAAGGAACTCGTTTCTTTTAATGTTTTTTGCTGGGGCGGCAGGGAGAGCAATAACTATAAATTTAACCCTCCTGAATATTTCTACGACGGGACGTTTGTAAAAGGAGCGCATGAAACTACCCTAGGGATAACAGCATAATTTTTAAAAGTTTGTGACCTCGATGTTGGACTAGGGACTTTATGGCTAGCAGTCAGTAGAGATTGTTCTGTTCGAACACATTACCCTACATGATCTGAGTTCAGACCGGCGTAAGCCAGGTCAGTTTCTATCTTTTTATTAGCTACCTACAGTACGAAAGGACCCATGTTAGCGTAAGGTTGTTTTACATTTTGACTTGGCAGAGAAATGCCGTTGACTTAGGATCATCTCATAGCCTTTAGGTTAGTCGGAATAGTACTTTAACTAGAAGGCCTGATTTGCACTCAGGTAGAGGTCTTTAACCCTAATCCATTATCTCAAAAACAGTTTACTGAAAACGCTAACTTTGGAAGTTAGAAGATGGGGTTTCTCATTTTTGAATCTGGCACTTATCGTTTTTCTTTTAACTTTTTGTTTAATAATAATGTTTCCGGTCATAGGAAGGCCTCTGAGACTAGGGGGTACCTTGGTTTTGGTTAGGTTTGCCTTGGTTAGAGTTGTTGCTTTGATTTCAAGAACCTGATATGGGTATATTCTGTTTCTCGTTTATGTCGGAGGGCTATTGGTTCTTTTCATTTATGTTTGTATGGTTAGAAGGAATTATCCTTTTACTGTTAATCCTAGGCTGATAGCTTCTGCCATGGCAGCAGGGCTCCTAGCTATGTTGCTCGCTCCTTGAAGGCTTCCATGACGAGTTCTTGGGAGTTCCGTATCTGAGTCTGGTGTAGAGCTGCCTCTTTTTCTTTTAATGGCCCTGGTCACAATCCTATTAGCAGCCTTTCTTGCCACTGCACGCATTGTACTTGGACCTGGCAGTATCAAAATTGAATCACGTAAGTAACCCAAGCCTTCCTGTGTTACTGGGGAGCTCTTATGCACTTCTTTGATTTGGGCTTTGATTTCTACTAATGGCCCTGGTCACAATCCTATTAGCGGCCCTTCTTGCCACTGCAGGCATTGTACTTGGGCCTGGCAGTTCCAAAATTGAACCTCGTGAGTAAAATACGCCTTCCTGTGTTACTGGGGGGCTTTTGTGTTCTTCTTTGATTTGGGTTTTCATTTTTTTTAATGGGGGAGTTTACTCTTATTTTAGAATATGATCTTTTTGCTCTTTCTAGGGTAGTCTTTTCATTCTCGGCCGTGGTAGATAAGATTAGTTTAAGGTTTGGGGCCGTGGTTACCCTCATCTCTGCCTGTGTGTTTACTTTTGCCTGCAAATATATAGAAGAAGACCTTTATTTTTATCGTTTTATCTGGCTCCTACTAGCATTTGTAATCTCTATAAATCTTTTGATTTTCTCAGGGTCTTTATTTTGACTTCTTGTAGGGTGGGATGGCTTAGGGATCACCTCATTTGCCTTGATTATTTACTACCAAAGATATGAGTCTTTAACAGCAGGGTTTCAAACGCTTATAGTTAACCGCATTGGGGATTCCTTGATTGTGAGAGGGACGGCCTTATTTGTCATTGAAGGACAGTTTACTTTCACCTCATTGATCCCTTCAATGGGAGTTTTAGTTTTTCTTCTCAGGGTGGCCGCGCTTACCAAGAGCGCTCAGTATCCATTTAGGGCATGGTTACCAGCAGCCATAGCAGCTCCGACACCTGTCAGAGCCTTAGTACACTCCTCCACTTTAGTAACGGCGGGAATTTTTTTGGTAATCCGGCTAAGCTATAATTTACCTTTGGGGGACAGAGTCAGTACCTTGTTGTTATTTTGTGGGGCCCTAACGTGCTTATTAGGCGGTTGAGCTGCAACATACGAAAACGACATTAAGAAAATTATCGCCCTATCAACTCTAAGACAGCTCGGAGTCATAGTTTTTAGCTTGGGTCTTGGGAGAACAGCTCTTGCTTTGTTTCACCTTTATACTCACGCTTTGTTTAAGGCTTTACTATTCTTGGCAGCCGGAGCGCTACTAATAGCAAGTTTTGGGGCCCAAGACCTCCGGGTCTTGGGGGGAGTTGGACTAAGAATGCCTGCAGTAATGGTGATATTTAACTTATCAAGATTATGTTTAGTGGGGGCTCCTTTTATGAGAGCATTTTACTCAAAACATATGATTTTAGAAAAAATATTTCAATCTGGGATTAATCTAGTTTCAATCATTCTGATATTGGTTGCTACTATAATGACAGCTAAATATGTATCACGGAGATTAAAAGCAGTTGTTTGAAGAAAGCCAGTGATACCAGGAATCTCAGCTGTTACCTCATATTATGTAGTTTGTCCTATGTTTATTTTGGGTCTTGGGGGGCTCATAGGAGGAAAGTTATTTACCTCTACTGACCCGTTTATTTTGGAGTGTGTTTTTATTCCTAGTGTCTTTAGCTCCCTGATTAATATTGTAACTGGCTTGGGCCTTTTTTTAGGGTTAACTATAATAGGCCTTCGTAAGTCACAAAGACTATCAACTTTGTTCTTCTTGACTCCAGGATACGTTTACAGGACTAAGATCTTTGCCCCAGTTAGCCGTAACCTATCAGTTCTTGACTATGGCTGACTTGAGCCATCTTTTACTCTGAGAAATAGATTTTTTTTTATTACTAAGGGGTGAGGGCGGGTCTTTGCCTGACCCAAATCGGGGAGTTCTCTTTCACGAGGGCTTGTTACAATAGCAGTTGTTTTCATTGCTTGTTCAACTTTTATCTAGGGTCGTAACCTGTTTATGTGTTCTCTTGGCTGTAGCCTTTTTTACTCTTTTGGAGCGTAAAGTTTTAGGTCTTGTCCAAGTTCGGAAAGGCCCTAGTAAAGTTGGTCTATGGGGGGTGGTACAACCTCTCGCTGATGCCTTAAAATTGTTTGTGAAAGGAGGCTTAGTGCCCTGTGGTGCAAACCAATTTTTATTCTGGCTTGCTCCTGCATTAAGTCTTACCTTAGGGCTAAGTATGTGATATCTCTATCCGAGAGAATTTTCTTCTAAGATGGTAGGATGAGGTCTCTTATTGTTTTTCTGTATTTCCGCTCTAAACGTTTACGGTACAATGCTCGCGGGGTGAGCGTCTAATTCTAAGTATGCCTTTTTAGGGGCAATCCGAGCAGCTGCGCAGACTATCTCTTACGAGGTAAGAATAATCCTAATCTTATTGTTCCCTGCATTATGTCTATATACTTCCAGCTGAGATGAGGCATACAGAGCTTTCCCCACAGTCCTCTTATTTGTCCCCTCTATATTGGTGTGGTTTGTGAGAAGGCTAGCAGAAACTAATCGGGCTCCTTTTGATTTTGCAGAAGGAGAGTCTGAGCTTGTGTCAGGGTTTAATATTGAGTATGGAGGGGCCTTATTTGCCTTGCTCTTCTTGGCAGAGTACGCAATAATTTTGTTTATATCTTTAGCCACTGTAGTTTGGTTTCTTTATTGTAAGGGAGTGTTGTCGGTTTGTTTACTTTCCCTAATGGTAAGGAGTATGTTCCTATTTGTGCGAAGCGCATATCCTCGACACCGATATGATCTGCTTATAATACTATGCTGAAAATCATTTTTACCGTTTTCTCTTTGTGCCCTAGTGTTGGTACCTATTAGTTTTGTAACCTAAAGTGATTATGTTTTATGTTTCCTCTGTGTTAGTGGCTTTTTTTGTCTGGGCCTTCGCACGTCAACGAGTTCACATTTTAGCAATACTAGTGAGCTTGGAGGCTTTAATATTATCAGTGCTGAGATTCTTTTACTCTGTTAGTCTATTATCTAGTTTCAGCAGTCACCTTTTTTTACTACTATTAGTTTTCGCGGCCTGTGAGGCAGCCTTTGGGCTATCATTACTAGTTAGACTACTTCGATTACGCGGAAGAGACACAATCAATGTTATATCTTATTCAAGATGATTTGCAAAAAATTCGCCCTATCGAAGGCCTGGCAGGATTACCCAGCCCTGTAAGTTTTTCCATTTGATGGAATGGTGGATCTATTTTAGGTCTTTTACTGGGAGTTCAGATTGTGACTGGGTTATTTCTCTCCATGCACTACACGGCAGATATAGTTAATACGTTTAATTCAGTAGTTCACATTATGCGGGACACTCCAGGAGGATGGTTATTACGATCTGTTCATGCAAATGGGGCTTCCTTTTTCTTTCTTTTTATGTATCTTCATATTGGTCGAGGAATTTACTATCAAAGGTATATCACCCAGCCCCGGACTTGAATAGTTGGAGTGACTATTCTACTTGTTAGTATAGGGACTGCTTTCTTAGGCTATGTATTACCATGAGGACAAATGTCTTTCTGAGGAGCAACTGTAATTACTAATCTTCTTTCGGCAGTCCCGTATCTTGGGCTGTCCATTGTAGAATGAGTCTGAGGCGGGTTCTCTGTAAGCCAGTCTACCCTAAATCGATTTTTCTCCCTGCACTTCATTCTCCCCTTTTTGATTGGAGGTTTGTCCGGGCTTCATATTCTTTTCCTTCATGAAAAGGGATCTACTAATCCGCTAGGAGACCTTAACCATGTTAGCAAGATTTCTTTTCACCCGTACTACTCATGAAAAGACGGTGTTGGCTTTCTAATTGTTTTTTTGGTGCTTGCATTGGTAGGCTTATTTTATCCCACGCTACTTACTGATCCTGAAAATTTCACATGTGCAAACCCGATAGTAACTCCTACTCATATTCAGCCCGAGTGGTACTTTCTATTTGCTTATGCTATTTTGCGGTCAATTCCCTCGAAGCTTGGGGGAGTTGTGGCGCTAGTAATATCAGTTGTAGTCCTCTATTTCTTACCGTTGGCTAGAGCTAAGGCTTCAGTGCCTGCGGCATTCACACCGCCTTATCAGGTCCTGTATTGAAATTTTATTCTTGTGTTTGTTTTACTTACCTGGTTAGGTGCTTGCCCTATTGAAGAGCCATATTTAACTTTGGCAGGGCCAGCTACAGTATTATATTTTCTTTTGATCCCAATCCTTATTTTCGTCCCTTCAATATGAAAAAAAGTTCTATAATTTTGTCTAGTTTAGTAAAAATGGTGGCTTGTCAGGCCATGGATGAGGCCAGGTTCCTCGACAGGGTGATAGTTTAATCTAAAACGTCAAGTTGCAAACTTGGAATTGAACTGCTTCTCACCCATTATAAACATAACAAATAGCTTAATCTTAAAGCATAGCACTGAAGCTGCTAAGACAGGCTTTGCCCTTTTGTTAGTTGAGACTTTGAGGACAATGTAATCTTATAGATCCAGCATCACCGATTCAAGGAGAGATACTATTATTTCATGACCATGCCATGATCTTATTGGTGGGGATTTTTGCTTTTGTTGGCTTAATAGGTCTCCGACTTTTAATAAACAAGTTTTCGGCCCGATCAATGTTAGAGGCTCAAACCTTGGAGACTGTCTGAACTATTTTTCCGGCGTTACTTCTTGTTTGATTAGCCCTGCCTAGGCTTCGGTTATTGTATTTATTAGATGAGCCTGGAGATAGGGGAATTGTTTTAAAAGTGACAGGCCATCAGTGATATTGAAGGTATGAAATCCCTTCTATTGGTGTTGAGTCCTTTGACTCCTATATAGTACAGGAACCAGATCTAATAACCGGAGATTATCGGCTCTTAGAGGTCGACAACCGAGTAACTGTCCCTTATAATATGACTGTCACATCTATCGTCACATCTGCCGATGTGCTTCATGCCTGGGCATTGCCTAGTATAGGGGTTAAGATAGACGCTGTTCCCGGTCGTCTTAATACTATGAGTATATTTATTCAAAAACCAGGAGTCTATTATGGCCAGTGCTCTGAAATTTGTGGCGCAAACCATTCTTTTATACCAATTGTAGTTGAGGCGGTCGGTGTTGAGGACTTTTTAAGTTCTGGCAACTCAGATTAATAAATATTTTGATGGCCGAGAACTTAGGCGGGAGACTGTAAATCTTCTTACGGGCATTCCCTCAGAGTTATAGGTTAATTCAAACCATTGGCCTTCAAAGCCGAAAATGAACTTTCTGACTCTGAACTTTATTTAGTTAGTATAGTATGTACATTTGCCTTCCAAGCAAAAAGTCTCTTATGAGCCTCTTTTTATAGGTTAAAAAAACCGGGTGCCTGTGGAGCACCAAATCTGATTTAGTGAGAAGCTTTCCTTTGAAGTTAATTCTCCTGGAAACTCAAATTTTCCTGTGCCAAACACCGAAAGGAAATGGGGCCTGGATGACCATGATGAGCGCTTAAAGCTCAGGCATTGTTCTGCCACCATAAAATTAAAATAATAGTCTCTTCCGAGCGGAAGAAGCACTTGACGTTCTTGGACTAGTTACTTTTTTACTAATCCTCATTACGATTAAAAGATAGGACAGTAAGATCCCTAGAAAGAGCAGGTATCCTAAGGTAGGGGCTAATTGGGGCATTATCAGGAGGCCCTAAGGCTTCTCTTGATTAACAGTCAAGTGCTTCTTAAAGCTTCTCCTAATAAGGAACTATGGGTGTTCCTGTGCGTAAAGACCTACTAACAAGGTAAAAATATAAGCCTGAATAAAACATACGAAGACTTCGAACAAAGTATACCCTACCCTTGCGAGAAGAACTGTTAGGCCTGTGAGCCCGGATAGGCCCGTAAGGCAGCTTGCAATTAAAGAGAGAACAACGTGTCCTGCACTAATATTTGCAATTAACCGGACTGTTAGTGTCAGAGGACGGATTAGCAACCTAACTGTCTCGACCAAGACTAGAAATCAGACCAGAGCAGCCGGGGCCCCTGCCGGTGCCAAATGTGCAGCAAATTCCTTTGGGTTATACATTCATCCAGAAAATAATAACAACCCCCAAAAAGTTAAAGCTAGTGCGCTGGCTGCTCACAAGGCTCTTGTAAGTCCAAAAACGAAGGGAAACAAGCCAATTAGGTTTAAGGAGACTAAGAAAAAAATCAATGAGAATGAGAAGAGGGGGAGAGGTATTAGCTTCTTAGTCTTATCTGAGAGAGTTGTTAAGGTTATGATGCTAAGGCCCGAGGCGGTAGCAGTTCACGGGGTATTTATTCTGAAGAAGCACACGAGTATTAAGGGGGGGACTCACGTGAAAATTCTCCCGCAACCATCTAAAGACGAGAAAAGGTCTGCTGTCAAAGCCCGAGGAAGTATTTCAAGATCAAGGCCGAAACTTAATGCGATTTTTCGCTTCTTGGGCAGAGTCCTCCTCTATTAAAGGGACCTCTCCAAGGGTCCTTCTTTACCTCGAAAAGGCAACGTGATTACACTTCTTTAACTAGGGGCAGCTTCAGCTGCCCCTACTGTGTTACGACTTATCTCATTTTTCAACGAGAGTGACGGGCGATTTGTACACCTCGAAATAAGCATTCAAAATTTAATTGTACTGTTATAATCATTACTTTCAAGTCCAGCTTTTTCTCAGTGATTCCTCTGAAAATCCGTAAGTCAAACTGTTAATGTAACTCGCCTGATCTCTTACATAGGCTGCACCATGACCTGTCTTATGATAATTTAGGCCCCTCCTAAAGATAGGCCTGAAGACGGCGGTATACAAGCTTTGAGTTAAGAGGGGGGACCCTAGGGGGTTGTCTATTACTCGGTAAGTTCCCCTGATAATTTTCGGGGCCGCCATGCTCTTTAAGTTTTGATCAGAAGATTTTACTGCTTCGGCAAAACTTAGGTTCGGCTCCTGTATAGTAGGGTATCTAATCCTAGTTTACTTATGGGGTTTAGTTAGAATAACGCTTTTTAGGGTATAAAAGAAAATGCATTTCACTACTGAATTCTTTGTGTGTCTGCTCAAGATGCCCACATGTAGTTTACTTTCTGACCAGGTATGGCCGCGGCTGCTGGCACCTGAGTTGGCCTCAGATAATTTCTTATCTGGATTTTTGTTTCCAAAATTGTCCAATATTTCTTGCTGGTTACGCGTTAACCTCCATATCATAGTGTAGAAAAAGTAAATTTTACATCAGAGCAAAGTGTTTTAGGGGGTTGAACCATTTTTGGGTTATGAGCCCAACAGCTTAGTCTTAGCTTACCCTAAGATCTACTAACTCAGTCGATAGCCCCTTCGTTTCACTCGTGAAACAACCCCACTAATAGCACCAGTAAGAAAAGAAAGAGGGTAATTCCTGTTAAAATTGGAGCTCCGACTGCCAGTATTGATAAAACAGGAAATAGTAAGGCTACCTCTACATCAAAGACCAGAAATAGTACTACTAGAATGAAAAATCGAATAGAAAAGGGAGACCGAGTCTCTCTTATTGGCTCGAAACCACATTCAAACGGGGTCTGCTTTTCCTCCGCAGGAGCTGAGCTAACGTAACTAGTAAACAAATAAATTATTAGCAAAGCGGCCCTTAGAATAACTGAGAATCCTAAAGCAATTCTAAACATACCGATGCTCGCATCGGGTGGGAGCGACTCCCGTGAGAGACTTTCAAAATCCCTATATAACAAAAATTTCTAGAAGATATTGATTGAGGCTGCTAACTTTGATCTGGGGGAGACTGCCTCCTCTTCTATTGTGCTTAGTATTATTTTTGGAACTATTGCCTGTAGTTGCCTATGCGGGTTTTGAGGGGCCGCCACAAGTGGAATTTTTTTGGTAAGGTTAATTAGAGTTACTTTAGTGTGTCAACGGTTTACGTTGTGGGGGGATTTGTCTTTTAGGGGTGGCTCTCTTAGAGTGCTTATGGTTTTACTTTCTTTAATGTTGTGCTTTTTTTCCCTAATTTCAACTCCATCTGAAAAAGACGTTAAGTATATTTTCTGAATTCTGATTATTGGGTTAATCTTGGTGTCTGCTTTTTCTATTGGAAACGTCATTATGTTTTACGTTTTATTTGAAGCTTCACTAATCCCTACTCTAATACTGATTATTGGGTGAGGCTATCAGCCTGAACGATTACAGGCGGGCACATATATGATGATTTACACAGTTGCTGCCTCTTTACCTTTACTGGCACTGTTGATTTTTCGGTGTTATGAGTGTAGCAGGGGTAGCATTGCCATAATAAGAAGAATTCCGTACTCAGGGGCGGGTGTCTTAGTATTTGTTGGGTACGCTGCATTTTTAGTAAAGCTCCCTATATATTCTTTTCATCTTTGGCTACCGAAGGCGCACGTGGAAGCCCCCTTAGCAGGGTCTATGCTCTTGGCCGGAATTCTGCTGAAACTTGGAGGTTACGGCCTTTTTCAAATAAATAAGGTTTTCTTTTTTGCTGGCGGTAACCTTCCTGTGTTCATTTTATGTGCTATTAGTATGTGGGGGGGGCTTTTGTCGTCTTTAATATGTCTTCGTCAAGTGGATATAAAGGCTCTTGTGGCTTACTCTTCTGTCGGACATATAGGGATTGTCGCAGCAGGGCTAATACTAGACCGTAGATGAGGAGTGATAAGAGCTACAGTCATTATGTTTGCTCATGGACTATCATCTTCTGCATTATTTTGTCTTGCTTATTTCACATATGTAAAATCTCATTCTCGAAGATTAAGGTATTTGGGAGGGATTTTATCCCTGTATCCTGTTGTATCTTTATTTTGGTTTGGTTTTTGTTGCATTAATATAGCAGCTCCTTTGACTTTAAATTTGTTAGGGGAATTACTTATCGTCCCTTGTCTGTGGAGTGTTAGAATTTTTATAGTAATCGTAATGGCCTTAATGGTATTTGTAAGCGCAGCTTATAACATATTTCTCTATACAAGAATCAATCATGGGGCACCAAGGACCTTTTTGGTTCCCGGTAAGCCTTTACGTAGGTTTGAGATACTTTCTTTAGTTGTCCATTCTGCGCCGCTTCTTCTTCTCCTAAAGAGAGAAATCTTTATTTAAGTAGAATACTACTTACCAAGAAGAGAGTCTCTATCTTTGAATTACAAAATCAACGCTTTTGTTTATGCTATCTTGGTATGAGCCTCATCAGTAAATCCTTACATAAAGAAATAGTCACACAACGTCTACAAAATGTCAGTACCAAGCAGCCGCCAAAAAGCCGACATGGTGGCTAGTGTCAAAATGGTGTTTGAATAGTCGGTAAAGACAAACAGAAAGGAAGGTTGCCCCCACGGCTACATGTGTTCCGTGAAAGCCAGTGGCTAAAAAAAAAGATCTTCCGTAGATTCTATCGGCTAAAGTAAATCTGGTTTCCTTATACTCCCCATATTGTAAAAACAAAAAGTAAACACCCAAGACAAGGGTTAGTCCTAAGCCCTGTAGGGCGGACTTATGGTTAGCCTCTTCGATCCTGTGATGGGCTCAGGTAATCCTTACCCCGCTAAGTAGTAGAACTGATGTGTTTAGTAAAGGAACTTGAAATGTTTCTAATGTAGTGATGCCAACTGGGGGTCAGTGGGCCCCAATTTCAATAGAAGGGGCTAAACTTCTGTGGAAGTAAGCCCAAAAAAAAGCAAAAAAGAAGCAAACCTCTGATACAATGAACAGGCCTACTCCTATTTTTAAACCCCTAACTACGTTAGAGCTGTGGTGACCTTGGTAGGTTGACTCTCGCACGACATCTCGTCATCAGAGGGTGGCTATTATAGCTGTAGATAATACACCAACAGCAAGTAGGAGGACCCTTCCTCCATAAAGCGCGTAAACCAGGCCTACTGGTATGCAAAGGATAGCAAAGGATCCTAAAATAGGTCAAGGACTGAATTCAACTAAATGAAAAGGAGTGCGCTGCATTAATTAAAAAAGATACCAATAGTTTTGGTATAGAGGAATAACTGAGCAGCCGCCGGTGGAGCGGGGGTCATTGATGTTGACTTATACGGGAGTTTCCCGCTGCTTTAATGTCTATTAGAAACTTACTCCTTTTCTTAATACTAGTTCTCGGCCCAGTTATCAGTGTTTCTGCTACTAGGTGACCGGTGTGTTGGGCTGGGATAGAGATTGGAATTCTAGGGCTGATCCCCCTCTTGTTTATTGGGAACAGGCCATTCAGTAAAGAGTCTGCTCTGAAGTATTTTTGTATCCAGGCCCTTGCAAGTGCCCTAATCTTTGTGGGTGGTATGGTCCTATTTACTTTGCTTAAGTCATATTTTATTTATAGTCTTGTATTTCTCATAGGAGTCTGTCTTAAGCTTGCTATTTTTCCGGGTCACTTCTGGGTGACAGGGGTAGTCTATGGTCTTGGGTGGGTCTCTGTGTGTTTTATTTTAGGACCATTAAAAGTTCCGCCGCTGGCTTTCTTGTCTGAATTTAATAGTATCTTTCCAGAGTCTGTGAGATGAGTTTTACTGCTATCTGGGGTTTCAGCTATTGTTGGTGCTTCTCTTGGGAATAACCAGACTAATATCCGAGCAATACTAGGGGCGTCTTCTATTGCTCATAGTGGCTGGATAGGGGCAGCTACCGTGTTTGGAGGATTGTGATTGTACTTGGCTATTTACTTGTTAGTCCTGGTCTTCCTGCTACTGTTCTTATGGCAAGGGGACATGTTTATAGGATCTATAGGAGTTCTGTCTATGGAGGGGTTACCTCCTTTTATTATGTTTTTAGCAAAGTTAAAAGTTGTACAATCCGCACTGATAGCAGAGAATGCCTTCATCTGGCTAGGGCTTCCATTATCTGGGGCGCTTTTAAGGCTTATCTTCTATTTGAAGTTCTCGTATTCTTTGCTATTAAGAAGAGAGCAATTTCCTGCACGATTTGGCGCTTTAAGTTTTATGGTGGTTAATTTTCTAGGTGTGGCGTGATTGCTGGCCTCTTTCT